GTTCATGTAGCTTAATACCAAAGCAAAGCACTGAAAATGCTTAGATGAGCCCAAAGGGCTCCATAAACATTTAAAGGTTTGGTCCCAGCCTTCCTATTAATTGTTAGTAAATTTACACATGCAAGTATCCGCACCCCTGTGAGAATGCCCTCTAAATCAAGCATGATTAAAAGGAGTAGGTATCAAGCACACTCTTTATAGAGTAGCTAATAACACCTTGCTAAGCCACACCCCCACGGGAGACAGCAGTGATAAAAATTAAGCAATGAACGAAAGTTTGACTAAGTTATGCTAACATCAGGGTTGGTAAATTTCGTGCCAGCCACCGCGGTCATACGATTAACCCAAATTAATAGGTAACGGCGTAAAGCGTGTTAAAGATATCTACAGATAAATAAAGATAAAACTTAACTAGGCTGTAGAAAGCAACAGTTAAAATTAAAATAAACTACGAAAGTGACTTTATTAAATCTGGTACACGATAGCTGAGACCCAAACTGGGATTAGATACCCCACTATGCTCAGCCCTAAACTTAGGTAATTTACAAACAAAAATACTCGCCAGAGAACTACTAGCAATAGCTTAAAACTCAAAGGACTTGGCGGTGCTTTATATCCCTCTAGAGGAGCCTGTTCTATAATCGATAAACCCCGATAAACCTCACCACCCCTTGCTAATTCAGCCTATATACCGCCATCTTCAGCAAACCCTAAAAAGGAATAATAGTAAGCTCAAGTATAAGACATAAAAACGTTAGGTCAAGGTGTAGCTTATGAGGTGGGAAGAAATGGGCTACATTTTCTACTATCTAGAACAAATACGAAAGTTTCTATGAAACTAGGAACTAAAGGAGGATTTAGTAGTAAGTCAAGAATAGAGTGCTTGACTGAATTAGGCCATGAAGCACGCACACACCGCCCGTCACCCTCCTCAAGTACATCATACTAATCAATCTCTAATTTATAGTCACCAAGTATTAGAGGAGATAAGTCGTAACAAGGTAAGCATACTGGAAAGTGTGCTTGGATAAATCAAAGTGTAGCTTAACAAAAGCATCTGGTTTACACCCAGAAGATTTCATAAAATATGACCACTTTGAACTAAAGCTAGCCCAAACACAAAACACATATGTAAAAACAACACTACACTGATAAAACAAAACATTTATCCTACTAAAGTATAGGAGATAGAAATTTTAATTTGGAGCTATAGAGAAAGTACCGTAAGGGAACGAGTGAAAGAACTATTCAAAGTACTAAACAGCAAAGATTATCCCTTGTACCTTTTGCATAATGATTTAACTAGAAAAACCTTAGCACAGCGACCTTAAGTTAAGTCCCCCGAAACCAGACGAGCTATCCATGAACAGCTAAAATGAGCAAACTCGTCTATGTAGCAAAATAGTGAGAAGATTTATGGATAGAGGTGAAAAGCCTACCGAGCCTGGTGATAGCTGGTTGTCCAGCCAAGAATTTTAGTTCAACTTTAAATTTACCACATCAAACCACTAATTTCAATGTAAATTTAAATGTTAACCTAAAGAGGTACAGCTCTTTAGACCAAGGATACAACCTTAATTAGAGAGTAAGTCAAAAACATGACCATTGTTGGCCTAAAAGCAGCCACCAATTAAGAAAGCGTTCAAGCTCAACAATAACTTTTACCTTAATATAATAAATTAATACTAACTCCTAATGACAAAACTGGACTAATCTATAATATTATAGAAGAAATACTGTTAATATGAGTAACAAGATTACAATCTCCAACTGCGCAAGCTTATGTCAGATCAAATAATAACTGATAATTAACAGCCCATTTAACAATTTCCAAAACTAAACATTTAAATATATCCACTGTTAACCCGACACAGGAGCGCATTAAGGAAAGATTAAAAGAAGTAAAAGGAACTCGGCAAACACTAACCCCGCCTGTTTACCAAAAACATCACCTCTAGCATAACCAGTATTAGAGGCACTGCCTGCCCAGTGACAACTGTTAAACGGCCGCGGTATCCTGACCGTGCAAAGGTAGCATAATCATTTGTTCCTTAATTAGGGACTTGTATGAATGGCCACACGAGGGTTTAACTGTCTCTTACTTCCAATCAGTGAAATTGACCTTTCCGTGAAGAGGCGGAAATATCCAAATAAGACGAGAAGACCCTATGGAGCTTTAATTCACTTAATTCAACAGAAGCAAATACCAACCCACAAGGATTTAACAAACATTCTGCCTGGATAAAGAATTTCGGTTGGGGTGACCTCGGAGCATAGAACAACCTCCGAGAAATCTATACTAAGACTAACAAGTCAAAGTAACCACACTACATTGATCCAGTCTAACTGATCAACGGAACAAGTTACCCTAGGGATAACAGCGCAATCCTATTCAAGAGTTCACATCGACAATAGGGTTTACGACCTCGATGTTGGATCAGGACATCCCAATGGTGCAGCAGCTATTAAAGGTTCGTTTGTTCAACGATTAAAGTCCTACGTGATCTGAGTTCAGACCGGAGTAATCCAGGTCGGTTTCTATCTATTTAACATTTCTCCCAGTACGAAAGGACAAGAGAAATAGGGCCAACTTACAAACAAGCGCCCTCAAGCAAATAAATGATATAATCTAAATTTAACTAACTTGTTAACAACCATTTCACTTAAGACCAAAGTTTCGTTAGAGTGGCAGAGCCCGGTAATTGCGTAAAACTTAAACCTTTATACCCAGAGGTTCAACTCCTCTCTCTAACAACATGTTCATAATTAACCTTCTCACTATAATCGTCCCTGTACTTCTCGCAGTAGCATTTTTAACCCTAATCGAACGAAAAGTACTAGGATATATACAACTACGCAAAGGCCCAAACGTTGTAGGTCCCTATGGCCTCCTCCAACCAATTGCAGATGCCGTAAAACTATTCACCAAAGAGCCTTTACGCCCCCTAACTTCATCAATTACTATATTTATTTTAGCCCCAATTCTAGCATTAACACTAGCCTTAACTATATGAATCCCCCTACCAATACCTTACCCACTCATCAACATAAACTTAGGGGTACTATTCATACTAGCAGTCTCTAGCCTTTCAGTTTACTCAATTTTATGATCAGGCTGAGCTTCAAACTCAAAATACGCATTAATTGGTGCACTACGAGCAGTAGCCCAAACAATCTCATATGAAGTCACTTTAGCCATTATTCTCCTCTCCATTCTACTTATAAATGGGTCCTTTACCCTAAGTACACTAATTACCACTCAACAATTCTCATGACTACTTCTGTCCACATGACCCCTAGCCATAATATGATTTATTTCCACTCTAGCAGAAACCAACCGAGCCCCCTTCGATCTTACAGAAGGAGAGTCCGAGCTCGTTTCAGGCTTTAATGTTGAATACGCCGCAGGACCCTTCGCACTCTTCTTCCTAGCAGAATATGCAAACATTATCATGATAAACATCCTCACATCAATCCTATTTCTAGGCTCATTTCACATAATTCACTTACCAGAATTATACTCGATTAACTTTACAATTAAAGCACTTCTACTAACCATCTCATTCCTATGAGTACGAGCATCATACCCTCGATTCCGATATGACCAACTCATACACCTCCTATGAAAAAATTTCCTCCCCCTAACACTCGCAATATGCATATGACACGTCTCCCTTCCAATCTTTACATCAAGCATCCCACCCCAAACATAGAAATATGTCTGATAAAAGAGTTACTTTGATAGAGTAAATCATAGAGGTTAAAATCCTCTTATTTCTAGAATCATAGGAATCGAACCCACTCCTGAGAAATCAAAAATCTCCGTGCTACCTTATTACACTATATTCTAAGTAAGGTAAGCTAAATCAAGCTATTGGGCCCATACCCCGAAAATGTCGGTTAATACCTTCCCTTACTGATAAACCCCATTATTATAACGACCATTATCTCCACAATCATACTAGGAACTCTAATTGTACTAACAAGCTCACACTGATTTATAATCTGAATTGGCTTTGAAATAAACATACTTGCAATTATCCCAATACTAATAAAAAATTACAATCCCCGTTCAATAGAAGCCTCAACAAAATATTTTATAACCCAAGCCACCGCCTCCATAATTCTTATATTAGCCATTATCATAAACCTATTGTATTCAGGACAATGAACTATCAATAACATCACTAACCCAACAGCATCCATCCTGATAACAATCGCCTTAGTCATAAAACTAGGACTATCCCCATTCCACTTTTGAGTCCCAGAAGTCACACAAGGAGTCCCCCTAGTATCAGGACTAATCTTGCTCACATGACAAAAAATCGCTCCACTATCCGTACTATACCAAATTTATCCCTCAATCAATTCAGATATATTATTAACCATATCCCTTCTATCCGTACTTGTAGGAGGCTGAGGAGGACTTAACCAAACCCAACTCCGAAAAATCATAGCCTATTCATCTATTGCTCACATGGGATGAATAACGGCTATCACAATCTACAACCCAGCCCTTATACTACTAAACCTAGTCATCTACATCACTATAACCATCTCCACATTCATACTGTTCATTTTTACATCCTCAACTACAACCCTATCATTATCCCACACATGAAATAAAACACCACTTATCACAACCCTAATCTTAACAATTATATTATCCTTAGGAGGACTACCCCCTCTCACAGGATTCCTCCCTAAATGAATAATCATTCAAGAATTAACAAAAAACCACAGCGTAATTCTACCAACCATTATGGCAATCCTCTCATTACTTAACCTATTTTTCTATATACGACTAACATATTCAACTTCACTAACAATATTCCCTACATCAAACAACATCAAAATAAAATGACAACATGAAAATACAAAACAAATTCCACTAATAGCACCAATAATTACAATCTCCACTTTAACCCTGCCACTAGCCCCCCTCTTATTTACACTATACTAGGAATTTAGGTTAGCCCAGACCAAGGGCCTTCAAAGCCCTAAGCAAGTATTATTCTACTTAATTCCTGAAATAAGGATTGCAAGACTCTATCCTACATCAATTGAATGCAAATCAACCACTTTTATTAAGCTAAATCCTTTACCTAGATTGGTGGGCTTTCACCCCACGAAATTTTAGTTAACAGCTAAATACCCTAGACAACTGGCTTCAATCTACTTCTCCCGCCTTCTGGAAGAAAAAAGAGGAAGGCGGGAGAAGCCCCGGCAGAATTGAAGCTGCTTCTTTGAATTTGCAATTCAATATGATATTCACCACAAGGCTCTGGTAAAAAGAGGAACTACCCTCTGTCTTTAGATTTACAGTCTAATGCTTAAACCTCAGCCATTTTACCTATGTTCGTAACCCGTTGATTATTCTCTACTAACCACAAAGACATTGGTACATTATATATAGTATTTGGTGCCTGAGCCGGAATGGCTGGCACAGCTTTAAGTATCTTAATTCGTGCCGAACTTGGCCAACCAGGGGCCTTACTAGGTGATGACCAAATCTATAATGTCATCGTGACTGCTCACGCATTTGTCATAATCTTCTTTATAGTTATACCAATTATGTTAGGAGGTTTCGGGAATTGACTTATCCCCCTAATGATCGGAGCCCCTGATATAGCATTCCCACGAATAAACAATATAAGCTTCTGACTTCTTCCCCCATCCTTTCTATTACTTATAGCCTCGTCTACCGTTGAAGCAGGAGCAGGAACAGGATGAACCGTCTATCCCCCACTAGCTGGTAATCTTGCTCACGCTGGAGCCTCAGTAGATTTAGCCATCTTTTCTTTACATTTAGCTGGTGTCTCTTCAATTTTAGGCTCAATCAACTTTATTACCACTATTATTAACATGAAGCCCCCAGCTATATCACAATACCAGACACCACTCTTCGTATGATCTGTACTTATTACAGCTGTATTATTACTACTATCCCTCCCCGTACTAGCCGCAGGCATCACTATATTACTAACGGACCGTAATTTAAACACAACTTTCTTCGATCCTGCAGGAGGAGGAGACCCTATTTTATATCAACATCTCTTTTGATTCTTTGGACATCCAGAAGTCTATATTTTAATTCTCCCTGGCTTCGGTCTAATCTCACATATCGTAACTTACTACTCAGGTAAAAAAGAACCCTTCGGTTATATAGGAATAGTATGAGCCATGATATCTATTGGTTTCCTAGGTTTTATCGTATGAGCCCACCATATGTTTACAGTAGGCCTAGACGTAGACACCCGAGCCTATTTTACATCCGCAACTATAATTATTGCTATCCCAACAGGTGTAAAAGTTTTCAGCTGACTAGCCACACTGCATGGAGGAAACATTAAATGATCCCCAGCAATACTATGAGCACTAGGCTTTATTTTCTTATTTACAGTTGGGGGCCTAACAGGGATTGTCCTAGCTAACTCATCTCTGGATATTGTCCTTCATGATACCTACTATGTAGTAGCCCATTTCCACTATGTATTATCAATAGGAGCTGTATTTGCCATTATCGCAGCCTTCGTCCACTGATTCCCGCTATTCACAGGATATACACTAAGCTCAACCTGAGCAAAAATTCACTTTGCCATTATATTTGTAGGGGTAAATATGACATTCTTCCCTCAACACTTCTTAGGCTTATCAGGAATACCCCGACGTTATTCCGACTACCCAGATGCCTATACAGCATGAAATACAGTTTCTTCTATAGGATCATTTATCTCACTTACAGCCGTAGTAGTAATAGTCTTCATAGTTTGAGAGGCTTTCGCTTCAAAACGAGAAGTAACATCAGTTGAACTGACAACTACTAACATCGAATGACTTTACGGATGTCCCCCTCCATATCACACCTTTGAGGAGCCCGTATATGTTAATGCAAAATAATAAGAAAGGAAGGAATCGAACCCCCTAAAATTGGTTTCAAGCCAACACCATAACCTTTATGTCTTTCTCAATAATGAGATATTAGTAAAATATTACATAACTTTGTCAAAGTTAAGTTACAAGTGAAAGCCCTGTATATCTCTATGGCTTACCCTTTCCAGATAGGTTTACAAGATGCAACATCCCCAATTATAGAAGAACTAATAAACTTCCATGACCACGCACTTATAATTGTCTTTCTAATTAGCACATTAGTCCTATATGTAATTTCCTCAATATTGACAACAAAACTAACACATACCAGCACAATAGATGCACAAGCTGTAGAAACAATCTGAACTATTTTACCAGCCATCATCCTTATCTTAATTGCACTTCCATCTCTACGAATTCTATACATGATGGACGAAATTAATAATCCCACTCTCACCGTAAAAACAGTCGGCCATCAATGATACTGAAGTTATGAGTATACTGATTATGACGAATTAAACTTCGACTCCTATATAGTTCCAACCACCGATTTAAAACCAGGAGACCTACGACTCTTAGAAGTAGACAACCGAGCAGTATTACCAATAGAAATAACAGTACGAGTCCTCATTACATCTGAAGACGTTCTCCACTCATGAGCGGTGCCCTCTTTAGGCCTAAAAACAGACGCAATCCCAGGACGCCTAAACCAAACAACACTTCTAGCAACACGGCCTGGCCTTTATTACGGTCAATGTTCAGAAATTTGTGGCTCTAATCACAGCTTCATGCCCATCGTCCTAGAATTAGTCCCATTAAAAGTATTCGAAAAATGATCATCTTCGATACTATAAATTCATCAAGAAGCTAAAAATCAGCATTAACCTTTTAAGTTAAAGACTGGGAACTTGAATTTCCCCTTGATGATATGCCACAATTAGATACTTCCACATGATTTATTACCATCCTATCCATACTCCTAACTCTTTATATTGTATTTCAACTAAAAGTATCAAAGTATCTATACCCCACAAACCCAGAACTTAAAACACTTAAGACCCTAAAACACAATAACCCTTGAGAAACAAAATGAACGAAAATTTATTCGCCTCTTTCGCTACCCCAACAATAATAGGTCTCCCTATTGTAATATTGATTATCCTATTTCCTAGCATCCTTTTTCCAAACCCTACTCGACTTATTAATAATCGTCTAGTAGCCCTACAACAATGATTAATTCAACTAATTTCAAAGCAAATAATAACAATCCATAACCAAAAAGGACAAACATGAACTCTTATGCTAATCTCACTAATTCTCTTTATCGGCTCAACCAATCTCCTAGGATTGTTACCACACTCATTTACACCTACAACTCAACTTTCAATAAACCTAGGAATAGCAATTCCTCTTTGAGCTGGCGCAGTAATTACAGGCTTCCGACACAAGACTAAAGCCTCTTTAGCACATTTCCTTCCCCAAGGAACCCCTTTACCACTCATCCCAATACTAATTATCATCGAGACAATTAGCCTGTTTATCCAACCAATAGCACTCGCTGTACGACTAACAGCTAACATTACTGCAGGTCACCTATTAATTCATCTTATCGGAGGAGCAACCCTTGTACTTATGAGCATTAGCCCCGTAACTGCTTTCATTACTTTCATTATTCTTGTAATACTAACAATTCTTGAGTTTGCTGTAGCACTAATTCAAGCTTACGTATTTACTCTTCTAGTGAGCCTGTATCTGCATGATAATACATAATGACCCACCAGACCCATGCTTATCATATAGTTAATCCAAGCCCATGACCACTAACAGGAGCCTTGTCAGCTCTTTTATTAACTTCGGGCCTAGTAATATGATTTCATTTCAACTCAACAATTCTTTTATCCCTCGGCCTTCTAACTAACACTTTAACAATATACCAATGATGACGAGATGTAATTCGTGAAGGAACATTTCAAGGTCACCACACACCCATTGTTCAAAAAGGCTTACGATACGGAATAATCCTCTTCATCATCTCTGAAGTTTTCTTCTTCGCCGGATTCTTCTGAGCTTTTTACCACTCTAGTCTAGCCCCAACACATGAACTCGGAGGTTATTGACCACCAGCAGGTATCAACCCCCTAAATCCTCTTGAAGTCCCTCTCCTTAACACCTCAGTACTATTAGCTTCAGGAGTCTCAATTACATGAGCCCATCATAGCCTAATAGAAGGAAACCGCAAACACATAATTCAAGCACTATTTATCACAATCGCACTTGGTGTCTACTTTACAATTCTTCAAGCAGCCGAATATTACGAAGCTCCTTTCACTATCTCAGATGGAATTTATGGATCAACATTCTTTATAGCTACAGGTTTCCATGGGTTCCACGTAATCATCGGAACTACTTTCCTTATAGTATGTTTCCTACGACAATTAAAATTTCACTTTACATCTAAACATCACTTCGGATTTGAAGCCGCTGCCTGATACTGACACTTTGTAGATGTAGTATGATTGTTCCTCTACGTCTCTATTTACTGATGAGGCTCATATTCTTTTAGTATAATTAGTACCACTGACTTCCAATCAGCCAGTCCCAGCATAAATCTGGGGAAGAATAATTAACATATTACTAGCACTAATAACAAACACAATCCTAGCTTCTATTTTAGTCGTAGTGGCATTCTGATTACCACAACTTAATATCTACGCAGAAAAAGCTAGCCCTTACGAATGTGGATTTGACCCAATAGGCTCTGCCCGCCTACCTTTCTCAATAAAATTCTTCTTAGTCGCAATTACTTTCCTCCTATTTGATCTTGAAATCGCACTACTCCTTCCCCTACCATGAGCATCACAAACAACTCAACTTACTACAATAATCACAATAGCCTTAGCCCTAATCTCATTACTAGCAATAAGTTTAGCCTACGAATGATTCCAAAAAGGCCTTGAATGAACTGAGTAATAGTAATTAGTTTAAACAAAACAAATGATTTCGACTCATTAGATTGTGACCCATCTCACAATTACTAAATGTCTTTAGTTCATATAAACATCGGACTAGCCTTTACAGTAGCTTTTTTAGGCCTATTAATATACCGGTCACATCTTATATCATCTCTCCTATGCCTAGAAGGGATAATACTAACTCTTTTCATTATAGGGGCAATCATAGTACTCAATATACACTTTACACTAGCCAACATACTACCTATTATTCTCCTTGTTTTCGCGGCTTGTGAAGCAGCTATTGGGCTCTCTCTTTTAGTAATAGTGTCAAACACCTATGGCGTTGACTACGTCCAAAATCTCAACCTTCTACAATGCTAAAAATCATTATACCCACTATGATACTAATTCCCCTAACCTGACTATCTAACAAAAATTTTATATGAATCAACACAACTATATACGCTATATTAATTAGCCTAACAACCCTCCCTCTGTTTAATCAACCCAATAATAATGAAATCTACTTCTCCACAACCTTTTTTTCAGACTCTCTCTCCACACCACTCCTAACACTAACAACATGACTCCTACCCTTAATATTAATAGCTAGTCAAAACCACTTAATAAATGAAACAGAAACACGGAAAAAACTGTATATCTCAATACTAGTGTTACTCCAAACTTTCTTAATCATAACTTTCTCCGCTACGGAGCTAATTCTATTTTATATCCTTTTCGAGGCTACACTAGTTCCAACTCTTGTTCTCATTACACGATGAGGGAACCAAACAGAACGTCTAAACGCAGGCCTTTACTTCTTATTTTACACCCTAGTCGGTTCACTCCCCCTATTAGTCGCACTCTTATATATCCAAAACCTATCCGGTACATTAAACTTTACCATGTCACAATTCTGGGCCCAAAGTATTCAAATCTCATGATCTAACAATTTCCTATGATTAGCATGCATACTAGCATTCCTAGTAAAAATACCCTTATATGGTCTTCACCTCTGACTCCCCAAAGCACATGTAGAAGCCCCAATTGCAGGCTCAATAGTTCTTGCCGCTGTACTATTAAAATTAGGCGGGTATGGTATAATGCGCATTACCATTTTACTGAACCCTATCACAGAAACCATAGCCTATCCATTTCTCATCCTATCACTATGAGGTATAATCATAACTAGTTCCATTTGCCTTCGCCAAACAGACCTAAAGTCATTAATTGCTTATTCATCTGTAAGCCATATGGCCCTAGTGATCGTCGCAATCCTTATTCAAACACCATGGAGTTTCATAGGAGCAACAGCCCTAATAATCGCCCATGGCCTAACCTCATCAATACTATTCTGTCTAGCTAACACTAATTACGAACGAATTCATAGCCGAACTATAATTTTAGCCCGAGGGCTCCAAACAATCTTACCTCTAATAGCAACATGATGACTTTTAGCTAGCCTAACAAATCTTGCCCTACCTCCAACTATTAACCTCGTTGGAGAAATATTTGTAATACTAGCCTCTTTTTCTTGATCTAATATTACAATAATCTTAACAGGAATCAACGTAGTTATTACAGCCCTTTACTCTCTCTACATACTAATTATAACTCAACGAGGAAAATACACACACCACATCAACACAATTAAACCTACTTTTACACGAGAAAACACTCTAATAATTCTTCATATTTCTCCTCTCCTCCTCCTATCCCTTAACCCAAAACTAATCTTAGGGACATTATACTGTAAATATAGTTTAATCAAAACATTAGATTGTGAATCTGACAATAGAAGATAGTAACTTCTTATTTACCGAGAAAGTCTGCAAGAACTGCTAATTCATGCCTCCATACATAAAAGTATGGCTTTCTTGCACTTTTAAAGGATAGTAGTTATCCGTTGGTCTTAGGAGCCAAAAAATTGGTGCAACTCCAAATAAAAGTAATAAACCTATATACCTCAGCTCTTATTACTTCTCTATCTATGCTCAGCCTACCAGTATTTATATCCCTATCCCCAATCTACAAAACGAATCAATACCCTTACTACGTCAAAACTATCATTTCATACGCTTTCATAACTAGCTTAATCCCCACCCTAATTTTCATTAATTCAGGACACGAAGCAATTATCTCGAACTGACACTGAATAACAATTCAAACAGTCAGTTTAACCATAAGCTTTAAACTAGATTACTTTTCCATACTCTTCATTCCAGTCGCCCTGTTCGTAACATGATCTATTATAGAATTTTCAATATGATATATGCACTCAGATCCTAATGTAAATCGATTCTTCAAATATCTACTTATATTCCTTATCACCATAATAATTCTAGTTACAGCTAACAATCTTTTTCAACTATTCATTGGCTGAGAAGGAGTAGGTATTATATCTTTCCTATTGATTGGATGATGGTATGGCCGAGCCGACGCCAACACAGCTGCCCTCCAAGCCATTCTCTACAACCGCATCGGAGACATCGGCTTTATTCTCTCAATAGCCTGATTCCTGTTCAATTCAAACTCATGAGAACTTCAACAAATCTTCATGCTAGACTCAAACCACAATATTCTTCCACTGTTAGGTCTTCTTCTGGCAGCCACAGGAAAATCCGCTCAATTTGGTCTACACCCATGACTTCCCTCAGCAATAGAAGGGCCTACTCCAGTATCAGCACTACTTCACTCAAGTACAATAGTTGTTGCAGGAATCTTTCTACTAATCCGATTTTACCCTCTAATCGAAAACAACAAAACCATTCAATCACTAATTCTCTGCATAGGAGCAATCACCACCTTATTCACTGCCATCTGTGCTCTCACTCAAAATGATATTAAAAAAATTATTGCATTCTCTACTTCAAGCCAATTAGGCCTTATAATAGTAACAATCGGTATTAACCAACCTCACCTAGCATTTCTCCACATCTGTACCCATGCATTTTTTAAAGCAATACTATTCATATGCTCAGGGTCAATTATTCACAATCTAAATGATGAACAAGATATCCGAAAAATAGGCGGCCTCTTCAATGCCCTTCCCTTTACCACTACTTCCCTAATTGTCGGCAGTCTAGCACTTACAGGAACACCTTTCCTAACAGGATTTTACTCCAAAGACCTAATCATCGAGACAGCCAACACGTCGTATACCAACGCCTGAGCCCTACTAATAACATTAATTGCAACCTCCCTCACAGCTGTCTACAGCACACGAATTATTTACTTCTCACTACTGGGACAACCACGATACTCGACCTTAATTTTAATCAATGAAAATAACCCCCCACTAACTAACTCCATCAAACGCCTCTTAATTGGAAGTATTTTCGCCGGCTTTATTATCTCATTAAATTTAACTCCAATAAATATCCCACAAATAACTATACCAAGCTATCTTAAACTTACAGCACTAATTATCACTCTAACAGGCTTTGCCCTAGCCCTAGAACTAAACCTAATAACTCAAAATCTAAAACTAACATACCCACACAACTACTATAAATTCTCAAATATACTGGGCTATTTTCCTATTGTAGTCCATCGCCTTCTCCCCTCAAATAGCCTATTAATAAGCCAAAAGTTATCCTCCATATTATTAGACTTGACTTGAATAGAAAACATCCTACCTAAATCAATCTCTAAATTCCAAGCCTCATCTTCTATTACAGTATCCAACCAAAAAGGACTTATTAAATTATACTTCCTATCTTTCTTAGTCACACTTATTATTAGTATTACATTATTTAATTTCCACGTGTAATCTCTATTACAACAATAATACACGTAACTAAAGACCACCCCGATACAATGACAAGTCAATAACCATAACTGTAAAGAGCAGCTACACCCATAGCTTCCTCACTAAACACCCCAGAATCTCCAGCATCATAAATTACTCAATCACCTTCACTATTAAAATTTAAAATTACCTCAAATTTCATATCCTCTTCATCTAATAATAAATAGCTCACCAATACAACCTCCCCAATTAACCCCAACAAAAACGTCAATAACACAGTATTATTTGATACCCAAACCTCTGGGTACTCCTCTATTGCCATAGCAGTAGTATACCCGAACACAACCAACATCCCTCCTAAATAAATTAAGAACACTATTAACCCTAAGAAAGACCCACCATAATTCAACACAATTCCACAACCCACACCACCACTAACAATCAACCCCACCCCACCATAAATTGGAGAAGGTTTTGAAGAAAAACCTACAAAACTAACTACAAAAATAGTACTTAAAATAGTAACAATATATGTCATCATAATTCCTACATGGAGTCTAACCATGACCTATGACATGAAAAATCATTGTTGTTTTTCAACTATAAGAACTTATGACAAACATCCGAAAAACTCACCCACTAATAAAAATTATTAACAACTCATTTATTGATCTCCCAGCCCCATCAAATATCTCATCATGATGAAACTTCGGCTCCCTCCTAGGCATTTGCTTAATCATCCAGATCTTAACCGGCCTTTTCCTAGCAATACACTATACATCCGATACTATAACCGCCTTCTCCTCAGTCACTCATATTTGTCGTGACGTAAACTATGGTTGATTAATCCGATACCTACACGCAAATGGAGCATCCATATTCTTCATCTGCCTCTTTCTCCACGTAGGACGAGGAATCTACTACGGTTCTTATATATTCCTAGAAACATGAAACATCGGAGTATTACTCTTATTCGCAGTAATAGCCACAGCCTTTATAGGGTATGTATTACCATGAGGACAAATATCATTCTGAGGAGCAACTGTCATTACCAACCTTCTATCCGCAATCCCATACATTGGCTCCGACCTAGTCGAATGAATCTGAGGAGGATTCTCCGTAGATAAAGCAACTCTCACTCGATTTTTCGCTTTCCACTTTATCTTACCATTTATCGTCGCAGCCCTAGCCGGAGTACACCTCCTCTTCCTTCACGAAACAGGATCAAACAATCCCTCCGGGCTTTCATCAGATGCTGATAAGATTCCATTTCACCCTTACTATACAATTAAAGACATTCTCGGAGTACTCCTCCTAATCCTGGCCCTAACATCCCTAGTACTATTCTCCCCAGATCTGCTTGGAGACCCAGATAACTATACCCCAGCCAACCCCCTCAACACTCCCCCTCACATTAAACCCGAATGATATTTCCTATTTGCATACGCTATCTTACGCTCTATTCCAAACAAATTAGGAGGCGTCCTAGCTCTTGTATTATCTATTCTTGTTCTAGCAATCATCCCCCTCCTCCATACATCCAAACAACGAAGTATGATATTTCGTCCATTCAGCCAATGCTTGTTCTGAATCCTAGTAGCTGACCTCATTACACTTACATGAATCGGAGGACAACCAGTTGAACATCCATTCATCATTATCGGCCAACTAGCATCTATCCTCTACTTCTTCTTGATCCTAGTACTTATACCCATCACAAGTCTATTAGAAAACAACCTATTAAAATGAAGAGCCTTTGTAGTATAATAAATACACTGGTCTTGTAAACCAGAAATGGAGAATCACATTCTCCCTAAGACATCAAGGAAGAAGCATCCGCCCCACCATCAACACCCAAAGCTGATATTCTATCTTAAACTATTCCTTGAATTTCCAAATATCAATAACATGCACAAAACAAAATTCTCCTTCTTATAGATGCACACCTCACTAACCAATCCTACTCACATTTAATTCCCATATTTCTCTTCACCCACAGCTATCTTACACTCACATATCTCATGCGCATCATACGTTCACTTATATCCCCATGCATGCATATATGCAATAATCCACCCTACATACATGCATATTATGTATATCGTACATTCATTTATATTCCCCATGCATATAAGCAAGTATATAATATGATTTATCTTACATACATACATTCTATGTATATCGTACATTCATTTATATTCCCCATGCATATAAGCAAGTACATAATATGATTTATCTTACATATATACATTCTATGTATATCGTACATTCATTTATATTCCCCATGCATATAAGCAAGTACATATTATGATTTATTTTACATGAATACATTATACTATTAATCGGACATAGCACATACATCTTTATATAATGCACGTCCACACGCATATCACCTCCAATGGGTTATTTCTCGATTCACCATCTCACGTGAAACCAGCAACCCTTGCGAGCAGTATACCTCTTCTCGCTCCGGGCCCATACAGCTTGGGGGTTTCTATCCTCACACTTTACCTGGCATCTGGTTCTTACTTCAGGACCATCTCACCTAAAATCGCCCACTCTTTCCCCTTAAATAAGACATCTCGATGGATTAATGTCTAATCAGCCCATGCTCACACATAACTGTGGTTTCAGACATTTGGTATTTTATTTTTTTGGGGGGGGAGAGCTTGCTATGACTCAGCTAACATTTAATTTCTCAGATTCAATTGTAGCTGGGCTTATTCTCTATGGGGGCCGAAGTAGTTATGCTTAACTCGACTGTTTCTCTTGCGAGAAGTATTAGATAATTAATGGTAACAGGACATTTTACTGGATGTATTGGATGAATTATGGTTGAGGTCATATTCTTTTGATTCAAGTATTGTTTAGTCAATGGTTACAGGACATAACCTTATTATTCCCCGGGGCCACGTATACGCACACGTATACGCACACGTATACGCACACGTATACGCACACGTATACGCACACGTATACGCACACGTATACGCACACGTATACGCACACGTATACGCACGCTCACACACATTCTTTTCCAAAGGTTACTTAAGACAAACCCCCTTACCCCCGTTAAGCCTTTACCGTCATAACTTAACTTCTTGCCAAACCCCTAAAACAAGAAAGATATGACTAATAATATTAACTTAACTTTTATTTTATTCTAAACTTTAAACTTACAAACATTATTTAACAAATCTATTTAAACCCTTGCCCACACGAATGTAATTCACTCTATAGAGTTTAATTTTTTGTCATTT